AAGTGGAAAAAGACCATTCGATTCTCCTTAGGAATGCACCCTTTAGGCTAGTTCCTGATTCAGTCAAATCAAACAAGCTAAGAACCCAGCAGGCAACTCCAGAGGTTACCATTACTCCGAATCAAATTAATGCGGCTTTCAAACAATGATGGTATATAACTTCTCTTTTCTTCAATTCTTTACTGAAGAGTAGTAGGAGCCGGGTAATGTTACGGCGAGGAGAAAAAGACTTGAATTTCCCTCAACTCCTCACCAACGGGCTAGAGGGGGAGAAGAAGGTCGGAGGGTATAAAACCAGAACCAAGTCTTTGAAGTTTCGTATCTTGACCCAATGTCGGGAGAATAGGCTTACTGTGCCTCCACAGCTGTAGTTGACGTTACAGCTGGATCGGTTCATGCTTTGGCGAGCAAGCGCTAAAACCCGCTTGGGGCTGGCATTGAGTGGTACCATACATCATCCCCTTATAATAGCAAAACTCAACAAGGCTCGACGCGAAGCACAAAAGCGCTTTAAGGCGCATTAATCAGGCTTTGAAGGTCACACAAGAAGGCTATTCGACCGACAAAACGTAGTAATTAGTGCGTGCTGAAAAATTGACTTTTCTTTCTAAGTGAAGGGCAGGAGAAAGAATCTTTCATCTATCTCGAGTTGCTCCCTTACCTTAAGCGATCTACCCCTGGTTTTGTGACGTCGAGTTTGCTCTATTCTCTTAGCTCGGGCTCCTATCAAGCTTCGCTTCGCGCATGATAGCGGCATTATTGGGGAAGGAAGTCGCTCGCTAGTGCACCTTACCCAAGGTTCACGTCGCTAGGTCAATTCATGCTTCGACGCACTCCCGCCTCGTGTTTTCGACAGAGTGAAGTGCCATACTTCGAGAATGAGACGGTTCGGAGGAACGAACTCTAACTCATTTGGGTGAAAGCTCCTTCTTCCAATCCCAACAAGCAACGGATGAGCTACCGCGAAAGCCGTTGCGCGTTAGCAACGCGCATACGTTTTCTTGCTGGATTGATTGACTTTGCCAGCTTCTTTCCCTACTGTTCTAAGGATAAGGAAAGGAACTGAAAGGGGATGAAAATAGAGCTCATATTCTTCTCTTCCTTAGACCCACCATCTATCTACTCCTCGGTGAAAGAATTTTGCATATTAGCTCTTCCGGAGCACTCTCTTAGCTTAGCTATCTACTAGGGAATCTTATCTAAAGCCTACTTTATTTGACTTCTCTCTTTTCCTTGAGATGCTTCCAGTGCGCTTCAGGGGTTCTCGAGTCCGGGAAAGGGGAAGGACAGAGAGGATCCTCCCTACTTGCAGAAATGAATGGATCATCCTGCCATTCGGCCCTATTACGGTAAGGCCAATGCACCTGCAACCTTTATGCGGCTGATGAACGATGTTCTTAGGCCTTATTTAGATTGGATGAATTTGTCACGGTCTACGACGACATCTGGTTTATAGCAAGACCCGGGAGAGGCATCTGAAACACGTAGAGCCTTATGGTTTCTATAAGTTCTGCGTGAGCACCAGCGGAAAGCCCATACGCAGAAGAGCTTACTTACTTATAAGCAAAAAGGGATGAGGGAGCTGGTATACTTGGGGCACATCAGCGGCTCATCCGGAGTCAAGATAGATCCTGAGAAGACAAAGTCTGTCGGGGGATGGCCAACCCCTTGAGCGTAGGTAATTAAAGAAAGCATTTTAGCATATTAGAAGTAGAAGAGATCCGGTACTTTTCCTACTCCCTCTGGGAAGCAATCGGGAATTAGACAAAGAAAATATAAAACCAAGCTGACTGAATGTCGCACCTTCACTCTTTCAAGGAAACCGTCGGATCGATATGGTTCATTCCTGGGCTATGCTCTTTCCAACAATCGACGAATCGGATCTTGGCTTGCTGTCCCGCATGTCCTCCCTTGGTGACCTCTTCGCTACCTCGAAAGAGTAAACTAGGAGAAGGGCAACAAGAGAATGGAAAAGACCTACTACCACAAAGAGAATCGGACGCTCAACCACTCGGCTGCTAATTAAAGATTCATAGTGCTAACAACCGATATTATATCCGATGTCGATTCAAAAGTAATCGGTAGGGAAGTCAAGCCATACCATAATAAGGATCGAAGTCCACTGGAAATGGGGGTTTGGGAATCCATATCTGACTTTCCTGAGCCTGAGGTCTTCTAGCAGCCTATTTGCTATTTGGATGGAAGGAACTGAAAAGGGCCAAGCCCCGAGAAAGAAAATAAAAGACGATCTCGATCCCAAACTGATATATATAAAGGAAAGCACCAAGTCGGATAGAGCGGGCATGGAATCCCGGAAAGATTGAGAGAAAGAAGGGTGGTCGTAGATCAAAGAAAGAAATAAAGACTTTTCAGCTTTTGCATTTTAGTCAACGGAAAGCCAGAATAGAGGTCCCCTAAGATAGATAGGCATAGCTATGTGTCAACGCAGTCTAGTTCAGAAAAGAGACGGGAAAGGGGGCTAAAGGTTACGAAAGAAGAGTTGTCACCAGAGCGCGGAAAAACAAAAGAAATAAGAGTAGAGTAAGGCGAAGAGGAAGAGAGAGCTTAGCTATTGCTATAGTGAGTCCTCATTAATTTCACTCAAAGGAAAGGAAAAGAGTCAGACAAAAGGACTGATCCGGAACCGAAAGCAAAGGTCGAGGCAATAGATCAGAAAAAGGGGGTAGTATAAGAAGATCGAAAAGAAAGAAGGCGGCAGGGATGCCGCAAAAGAAAAGGAAAATCCTCAATCAGTTGCTGAGCTGAGACTTTTTCCTTCCTCGAAAGAAGCCAAAGCAGAAGAGAATCCTTCTCGCTTTCACCTAAGAAAGTTCAGTACCTCTTACTTGCCCAATAAAGAAAGAGTCAAGCGCCTTCCTTCTCTTGTTATCTGATCGCTTAGAGCTCCCCGAGGCATAATAATAAGAAAGGGCCATATTCAAGCAAGATAGAGGGCGACCGATTGACCAGGCAAGTCCGCAAGAGAGTAGAGTGAAGTGAGGCGAAGAAGGTCCTTTGCTGTCTCGAATGGCTTCTTTTCTTCTTTGATCGCTAGACCATTGGGCGATTCCTCCTATTTCCCCCATCTCTTAACAACAGCCTAAAGCGAGGCCTTAGGGCGGATTTGGCTCAAGATAGAACAAGAGAATGGTTGAGGGAGATGCCTATCAAAACGAATGAATAGATTGAAGCTAAGCTGAGGCACGGGATCGGATCAGAAGAAAGGGATGAGACGGCTGGAAAGAGAGGAATCTTAACTGGAAATAGAGAAAGAGGGCGAAGGACATAAACTGACACTGCAACTAAACCCTAAGGGTAAAGGAAGGCCATGGAAAGACTAAGTACTTTGGGGCTGACTACCATTTTTGATCAATCGGAACTGGCATACAACTGGATCGAAAGGCGAAGGGATTAGATTACGGCTTCAATGGAACTCCCATTCCATCCATGAAAGTAGCTTGTAAAGACGAAGACGAGAAAAGAGAGTTTTCTCAGATCGGCTTTGATTGAAGAGCTTCTCCCTGCCTTTGAATGTCTTCCAAGCCCGAAAGGATAAAGAAAAAAATCAGTCATGAACCAAACCCCAGTTTTCAGGCTCTCATGAAGCCTTAGTAGAAAGCAATGACAGAGATATAGTAGGAGTTCAGCCTTAGACATTTTTTGGTATGCAAATCTTCATCGTACCCAGCCGGGCCCGCAGGTCTTTCGCTGAACCACCAATGTCTCCTAAGGCAGCGACGAGGACCCAAGGGCTAAGACTAGCCGCCTCACTCTCTTTGAGAAATGATGTGCGCTACACCGCTAGCCTTATTCCATACAGCCATCGGAATATCTGCTTACCAGGGCAGATGCCCCTTTCTTCTTTTAAGCTTAATAAGATTCGGGATTTGGAACTAAAGCCTTAGCCCTAGCGGAGACTTCAGAACTTTGGATTTGAATAAAAAACCATGTCCCCATCGGCTTTAGGAAGGGCCTTAGCCTTAGCTCCAAGATCTCCGTTTGCTACTCGCCTGGCCTTAGCCTCTGATCTTTCATCCCTGCCTTCTCAATCCAAGAAAGCTTAACGCTTTTTCTCCCTTCTATCCTAGTCCTTTGAATCGAGCAGGCAAGGCTAAAACAAATATTTGTTGAATAGGGCTAAACGCTTGTCAGTTCTCATAGCGAGGCCTTGCTTATTGGATTGAAGCCAACACAAGATAAGCGATTGCCTGACCTTTATTTTCCGAGTCCCTCAAGCCCCCTATCGATAAAATAAAAAGGGGAAAGGCACCGGACGCCGGTGCATGCCTCTAAAGATCGCTTCCTCTAAGAATAGATATCCCTTGCCCTGGCTTGATTACGAAGAAGAGGCTGTCTCAGATCATGGGAGAGTCGAAGCCCTACGGCTAGGACGTAAGCCAGCCGGAAACCGACTAATCCACTTTAGCATTTATTTGCCACAAATGGGTGGACTGAGATCCAAATTCTTCTCTGTCAACGGCTTAGAGTACTCCATGACTGCATACGTAAGAAAGTAGCGTTTTAGCTAACAACTTTCTATTTTTGTTTCTGTTAATGGATTTAAAAATGCATTGAATTGCATACAGCATACGTATGAAATTAACACCTCCCCTGCGGTGCCATCAATAAGAATCGAACCAACCACAGCCCCACTACTTTTTATTCCAAGGTTTGGCACTCTGTTGACATTTGTTTTTTTTTTTCGCTGAGTAAGCCCCGCTCCGGTACTCAAAAGTCTTATTTGCGGAGAAGGTTTTAAATTTGGAACTGCTTCTATAACTGCATATGCATCTTTCTCCACCATAGAAAATTTAGCTTCAGCATTGAATATTTTGTGCATGGCTAATGAAAGCAGTATATAGGCTTCATCAATTTCCTCATCATTTTCCTGCAACAAGATGCAACGGATGGCGTGAACATCATAATATTCAGTTTTTATAGATCCGGTCGCAGCAAGAAAACGTATGCGCTAACGCGCAACGGCTTTCGCGGTAGTACGCTCATCCGTTGCTTGTTGGGGTTATGGCATCCTTGATTTCATGAAATGCTTTCTTTGTACAACAACCTATTCAAACTCATTTTTATTCCTCAGCATGAAGCTTGTAGACTTATTACGCTCTTCGATTTGACTCGTCGGCTCTGCGCGTTCTAGCTAGCAAGCAAGCACAGCAAAGCTGCATGAGTCTTTCGCGCTAATTCCATCAGTTGTTGGGGGAGGGTGGTCGTAGATTCACTGATAAACTCATTTGGAAACTGACCCCTTCAGGAATATTCACCACAAAATCTGCATATGCACTAGCCACAACCATTGAAGATGAACCAAACCTTTCAGTTCCAAACTGTCAAGACCATCGCTGGCCATCCCCACTCTCAACAAACTCAAATACTTCCTATGGCTCTGTGCCCATAATCGTCTTCCAACCAAGAGCCATCTGCACCACATACACATTCTAGCTGAAAACTTCTGCCCTCACTGTCCTTTCGAAACGGAAACAGTTCTCCATGTGCTTCGAGACTGCACCAAAGCTAAAACTAGATGGTGGGAGGGGGCGATGGATTGCAGGATTTTCCATCCACATTTGGAAAAGTTCTGTTAGGTTCTTAGTAGCAATCGGCGACCTTTTCTTCTTTTACTTCACATAGCTTTTCGTCTCTTTGATAGCTGGAAGTTCTCCAAAAGTATGAAAAGCTGGAGGACTTTGTACCATCCATTCCGGTGTGGTTGGATTCTGTTCAACAGCCCAAGGACTTGGAGCACATCTTTTGTTCTTTCCACTGCTTGAAGTGATTGTTACGACCACGAAGAAACGACAAATCCCAACTACGGATATATAAGAGCCAAAACTGCTAAGGGCATTCCATCCAGCGTAAGCATCTGGATAATCTGGAATGCGACGTGGCATACCCGAAAGCCCTAAGAAATGCATAGGAAAGAAGGTCAGATTAACCCCGAAAAAAGTGATCCAAAAATGGATTTGACCTAAAGTTTCAGGGTATGTCCGACCAAAGATTTTACCTACCCAATAGTGAAATCCTGCAAATAAAGCAAAAACGGCTCCCATAGAAAGTACATAATGGAAATGTGCAACCACATAATAAGTATCATGTAGAGCAATGTCTAGCCCAGAATTTGCCAGAACTATTCCAGTGAGTCCTCCTATGGTGAACAAAAAGATGAACCCTACAGCAAATAACATGGGTGTTTTGTATTGTATCGAACCCCCCCACATGGTAGCGATCCAACTAAAGATTTTGATTCCAGTGGGGACAGCTATGATCATGGTAGCTGCGGTGAAGTAGGCACGGGTATCAACGTCTAAGCCCACAGTAAACATATGATGAGCCCAAACAAGAAATCCAAGGACGCCTATACTGATCATGGCATAAACCATGCCTAGATACCCGAAAACCGGTTTTCCCGAAAAAGTAGAAACGATATGACTTATGATACCGAATCCAGGCAGAATGAGGATGTAAACTTCAGGGTGCTTCTCTCTTCTACTAATTCTCTCTTCTACTAATATATATTAGCGGATGAGATGAATAGAAGAAAGGTGGACTATATCATCAACTTATTCCATTTTTCTAGGAAAGCTAGCCATGCTTTATGGTGAATACTGTCAGGTTTAAATGCTTTGAGATCGTAAAGACTGTAATATTCCTCAATAAGGAAGAATCGTCGTGATTTATGACTTCGGAAAGTACTTGATTTAAAGTAATCTAGCATTATGATAACATCTTTTCGACTTTGTACAGACCATTGATAGTAACCATTTTGACTACTATCAAAGTAGATATTTCCTCCAAATACTACCTTATAAGACTCTACATCTTGTAGAAGTTTATTATTGACTCGAATACTTAGTTGAGGTAGTCGATGCTTCATAGCGATACCAATGGTACCATCAGCATCAAAGAATCCTGCAAACCAATTGGATTGAGCATCTAGTGTAATAGGTAGAATTACAGGGATATCCAGTACTTGACAGACACGATGTAGTTGAAGTAGTCGTGCTGAATGTCGAATATGACCATTAATACAATTGATTAGTTTAATCATACCAAGTTGATTATGTAGTCGATAACGATAAGCTTTAGCACCTGATCGCATTTTAATACTTCCACCAAGCATATGTTGGATATATCGTAGTAGTCGTAGATCTTCAAGTCCCATAGTAATTTCAAGAGAAGTATATCCTTGTTTACTAACTTGAATACTTCCATCACCATCGATAATTCCAGCTAGCCACTCACAGAAGGATTTAGGATAAGTTGTTGCGCATGTAGTCTCTGAGGTTCCTACTAGACTGCTTTTATGTCGTTGGTTACCTGCTGATTGTGTCTTAGATACTCCATTTTGACTAGATCGGGGTTTTACTAGAAAACCACTTATGAACATAGTAGGAGTACCATTAAGCAGACAGTCCCAGCATATAGCGCAATGCGTATTCAGATTTGAATCTGAAAAGGGCCATTTAAAACCGAAGAACCGAAAGAGATGCTGGTATAATATTGGGTCTCCCCCTCCTGCGGGATCAAAAAAGGTTGTATTAAAGTTTCGATCAGTTAATAACATGGTAATTGCCCCTGCCAGTACCGGAAGTGATAATAAAAGTGGGAATGCTGTCACTAGAACGGACCAAACAAATAGGGGTGATCTATGCATAGTCATTCCAGGTCCACGCATGTTGGAGATAGTTGTTATAAAATTGATAGAACCTAAAATGGATGAAACACCAGATAGATGAGGACTAGAAATTGCTGAATCAACTGCTCCTCCAGAATGGCTGGTAATACCACTTAAGGGCGGATAGACCGTCCACCCAGTTCCGCTACCCACTTCTACTAAGGCTGAGCTTAATAGGAGCAAGAGACTTGGTGGCAACAACCAGAATGAAATATTATTTAATCGTGGAAATGCCATGTCAGGCGCACCTATCAGAATCGGAACAGACCAATTACCAGATCCACCTATCATCGCCGGCATAACCATAAAAAAGATCATTAAAAAAGCGTGAGCCGTTATTAAAACATTATAAAGTTGATGATTCCCACCAAGAATTTGATCGCCGGGTCGTGCTAATTCCATACGAATCAGTACTGAGAAGCATGTGCCCATCACTCCTGCAATGGCACCGAAGATGAAATATAGAGTCCCTATATCTTTGTGGTTAGTGGAAAACAGCCATCGGACCGGATTTGTCATAAAATTGAGATGATTTTCTTGTAGCTCCGCTTCTTGCTCTAAAAATGAAGAAAGACTTGTCGGAAATGGCCGGTTGGGTTGGTCCAACCAAGAAAGGCATGGAAAGCTTCGCATTCTTTTCGATGAAGTACCTGGTACACTGAACAAAAGAAAAGTACAAGCAACTACATCAAAAACCTGACGTGAACGGACGCTTTCTTGGAACTAATTCATAGGCGCTTTCAATTAGTTAGACTTCACATCACACACTCTCACTATATAAACAAATAGTTGAAGCGGTCCTGAGCGTGACATCTGCTCGTAAGTGGTCTTAATTTAGGAATTTGTATTATTCTAAATAACAATTAAGCTTTTGCGCACACAACAACACAAACAAGTTAAGCGCGAGGTTTTTCCTCTGGTAAAAGATTGGTATTTCGGTGGGTAGGGAAGTCACTCAATATCTCTACTATGCTCACTCCCCACTAGATAGCAAAAAAGCAAGGACCGATTAGCCGCATCTTTCTTCTCTCGGCCTAAGGACTGCTCTTTTCCACGCTCTTACCAATTGAAGCGACTTCTGCGGATTGCGACCTGCACCTGGTCTTGGATCAAGGCTCTCAGTCGTTCAAGACGTCGATGCACCACCGGGTCGACCCGCAACTGGTCCAATGCAACTTAGTTGATTTATACCAGTATTCGTATTCGAAGAGTGAATCTTTAGAGTGAACTAAGATCTCTTTATTCTCTCCTTCATTCCATCCAGCCTTGCCTTACTAATGTCTTTAGAATCGCCTTGCTCCTATAATCTTAATTCATGTTACAGCGGAATCCCAAATCCATCGATTAGACTTTAAGGCGCTTAGTTATCTATATGCGTTGAAAGTCTTCGTCTGCTTTATCCGGGTTTGAACTCCTTCCTTCTATATGAATATGCCTCTACAATAGAAAGATTCACTCTATCAATTGGCAATAAGCTAATAGATGTAGCCCTTAATTAAAAGCAGAAAAGCAGTAAATGAAAAAAAAGATTATTTATTACAACTACAACAGAAAAAGAAATAGGGATGATGCTTACTCCTAGTGAACCCTTTCCTCCTTCGCCCCTTTCTTGTGTTACCGCGGACACAATAAGCTCTATCTCCCAAAGCGAAACCGAGGACATATGGCCGAAGATCGTACTATTGAATAAAAGCAAGGGTGTACGTATCCCAGCCAAGAGATTCAGAGTGGGAGTAGATCAGCTGAGCTACAAGCTTTGCGTGGTCTACGATCAGACAGCTCAATCCCTTGCTTCTTGCTTTCGAGCCCAAGCCTACGTTTGCTTAGTAAGCTTGAGCGCATTAATATCTCCTCAATAAAGGCGAAATCCTTCTTGACTTTGAGATGAGAAAGAAGCTGCAAGGGGCGCTAACGCGTTTTAATTTGATTTCAGGGTATAGGTTGGTTGCTTCACACTAACCTCATCGCTTTTTCTCACACGAGTGGAAATCGAGAAAGATAAGATTTCACGGACCCCTTGCGGTATGGAAATGGGCCTCCGTGAAGGCTACTTGAGATGCCGCCTCGTTTATGAAGCAATACTTTGGTTTTTTGGAGCCTTAGTACACTTCACACTGACTATACCGCTTTGAGCTCTACTGAATCAAATGGCTTTTTTTTTGAAGGCTTCAAGAGTGAGGAAGGCTTCGACGCCACCGGTGACCGGTTTTCGCTGAAAACACTATTGGGCGGAAGTTTTTCGATCCGATATCTCACTTGAAGAAAGAGAGCAGCATCTTTTTTTTAAACTTAACTATATTTTAATATAGTTAATATAGTTCTTTTTTTCAGTAAACTGAATGACTTGCTCCTTCCGTTTTCTTTGTTTGGTAGGCCATCCATCAACTCTACCCTTCCTTCCCTTACTTGCAGTGCTTCTCCCCCCTTACTCAACATAGGGCCTCCAAAAGAACTTCCCCAACTCTCTCAAGTCAGGAAAACACTGTCCCCTCCAAAAAAAAGTCACACTGCCCATTATGCAACTGTAGAAGTTGATCCTACTGATGGAAAGGCTTTCAATAAGGTACTCTTGCACAATTCAAACCAGCTCGATTTCAGCAAGTTTTTTATCATGGAGAGCAAGAATTCGACGAAGTCCTGCAGTGAATGGGCCGCCTTAGCTTACCCCCATTTTCTGCAATTGTTTCCTCAGAGCCCAGGGGATTTCAAAACTTTGGTCTAAATCCAACCTAAACAAGTAGAGGATCTGATGAAAAATGATTGGGCAGACTTTTTCTATTTGGTTAGAAATGGCGCTGAGCTTACAATGGATCCCCCTATGGATACTATGCAGGACATTTTTGCTGACATTAGGGATTCAAAAGAAAAGGCTTTCGATTGTCGATTTTTGAGGGCAAAGCTAGGCTATTTGGTGAAAGAGGCTGATGTAGCAATGGCGAAGCTGATGGCTGAGATTCCAGAAGGAGAAGAGAAGAGTATATAGAGAGATCGAAGAAATCTCATGAAGAGCTGGTGAACTTAGAAGCTAAGAAAAAGGAGAAGGAACAACTGAACAAAGAGATTCCAGAATTGATGGATCGGGTCAAAGAGCTGGATGAGGGGATTCAATCGCTGGAGACTAAGAGCAAACTGAAGAAGGACGTCGCTGGTGCAACTCTTATATAGTAAAGAAAGGAAATAAAGGTCTATTTTGCTTTATTTATTTATAGGGATAGGGGGCTCGGGTTCGTCGTAGGAATCTTTCTGCCCTCCTTCCCGGCCCTCTTGCTTACTATGAGTTCGCTTCCTACGAGCCCATGTGCGATCGTGCAAATAGATAGGGTTCGGTATTACGAATCCAGATACTATAGGATTGGAATCTGGCGATACACAACCTCCCTCCCGGTGGGACAAGCGGTAGTACGATTCAAGGGAATTGGACATTCCCGGAACGCATATACCAAAAACTAGAGTAGCGAGGGAACCTAACCGCGGTAGAGGCTCCCCTCTCCCTTCTTTAGTAGCAATGTTCACTACTGCCGCTGTTGCGGAGCACCCGCCCGTAGGTTTTAGTAGACATCGGTACGATTGTAGGATGTTCTAACTCATAAGGCAATGATAGGGGGAGTACTATTAACAACCATCTCGCTCGCTGGTCTTTTCGACCGTATTATCGACCACGATCGAATCCCGCCCGCATTCGGGATCGGGCAGAGGCCTTAAATCAGTAGGGCAATAGCATAGCTATTATTGACCTGACCCCTATTACTTAAGCCTACTTTCTTCAAGATACGAAAGGAGCAGCCGGAAACGGCTGTCCCTATTGTATTTTAGATGGAGTCATCAACAGGGCTAAGAATCTTACCTTTACTTAGAGAGGGGTATCGGTACCACGCTCTTCCGTGCTCGTAGGTTGACTCCCCTATGCATCCGGTCTCATAAACGTGCACTTCCCTTATGCATCCAGCCGCTTCACTAATGTGAATAGGTTATACAGAACAGAAGGGTGGGTTGGTTATATACTCTTATGCGCCTTCCTTCTTCGAACCTTTTGGTATGTATTGCCCCCTAACTATAGATCAGATCCACCAGACGAGAAACTCAATTCCGCACTGCTGCTGAGTCGTCGGACTTATCCACCAAGGGATTCGTGGAATTTCTGTGGATTGCGTTGGGGGAAATCTACCAAAGCTAGGCAGATAGATAGACTCCTTTCCCGCTGCTAAGGGAGAGCAAGAAAAAAAATCAAATGATTGTTTTTTAACCAGCGTCCCCTTTTGGGTATGCAGGTACTAAGAGTCCTCTCACTACCAACCAGCGGACATCATCTGGCTGGGTCTTGCCGGTATCAACAACGAGAAAGAAACAACCAAATGGAAACAGCAACTAACTATGGCTCTTGGCCCAGACAACGTCCTAGGTGTAGGGAAGATCGGAGCAAGGGGGAACGCCTAGACGACGTTTTTCTTCCTGGGCTGCAGTAAGTAGATCGAGAGGTCGTTCCGCCCCTTGTCCCCTAAGTTGGGTAATATGTTCTCAACCATTCTTGCTCCAATCTGACCTAGCTGGCGAGCGATCCCAGTTCGCGACAGAGAACAAGACAGCAAGCGAGCGTACCTTTGTTCGCTTCTTCTCCACCAAGCACGGAAGTTTAAGGATAACTGTAGGTCGGTGGCTACCTAAGGAAACTCCGATTCGATCCGCCCCCCGGCTGGGAGGCATCTACCTCATCCCGATCACAAGGAGAGGTTCACTATGATGGGGGTACCTTTTTTTCCCTTCCGGAAAGAATGAAATGCATAGGGGACCATCCTTTTGTTGCGGCATGCTCCTCAGATTTACGGATTCGCAGGGGGCCTCAGGCCCTACTTAGTTGACTGACAATGACAAAGGCTTGCGAAACTAAGTAGCGCCTTTTCCTTTTTGAATAACCCATTCTCATTATCTTTCATAAGTCAAGTAGGCACTCCCTAACCGGTCGCCTTAGTAGCGTTGACAAAGAAGAAGAGCCGGTTAAAAGACATCGAATCTTTTTTTTTATTTATATCTTTCTATTATTTAGATATAAAATAATAATAATAGAAAGATATTCTTATTTTATTTATAGGCCAGCTTGACAAGAAACCCTTCCTCTTGATCTGAGGTGCGAAGATCAAGATCTCTTTTTTATGACTTCCACTTATCGATCCCGGCCCAGAAAAGTGACCGACCAGGGCCCTATTGATGAATGAAAGAAAGGGTTTATGAGCCCTAGCCCTGTAAGCCCACACCTGTGTAGAGTAGATCGTTCAACACCTGCGGCACAAACCTATTTTGGACCTATTGGTCCTAGTATCATAGGCGACCGAACGGCCGCCCCCTAATTACTAGACCGACCTGCTATAATAATTCCATAAACACCTAGCGAAGATATGGCAAACAAATAAAGTAGCCCTATGTTCGGATCTGACAATACCATACCATAATCAAAAGGTACAACGGCCCGAGCGACCAGACTTAACATAAATGTAGCCACTGGAGCCATTCTAAAAAGGGAGAAATTAGCACTACTTGGTGAAATAGGTTCTTTTAGAATCAATTTCAAACCATCTGCTAGAGGTTGTAACAATCCAAACGATCCCACTACATCAGGACCCTTTCGACGTTGTACAAAAGCCATTACTTTACGTTCAGCTAGCACTAAAAAGGCTACTCCTAGTAGAAGTGGTAGAATTATTCCAAGTATTTCAGCTGGAACTGCTATGTACATTTTCGATTTTCTATTCACTCATGATCTGGCCTGGTCGACCCAATCATGATATTGAAGGATGGGACCTTTTCTCGAAAAACTCCGGATCCCGATAAGAGTTGAAAATGGTGCAACATCGAATCCTGTTACTTCGAATGGAATCTTAGCCCGCCTCACTTGCTTTCTTTAACTGCATAAATAAGGGCATAAGCGAAGTCAAGGGATTTCCGTCTAACTAGTGGCTGAGAGTAAGCAAGCTACCTTCATTCAACAGATTTGTGGTTGAGTCAATAACTGGGTCGGGAATCTTTGCTCTTCTCTTTTGCATTTCCGCTGCCTGCGTTCTTCTTCGTGTCCGTCCGTATCGCAAAGCTGGTCGACGCCAGCTGTAATGATTGAAAATAGGAGGGGTCCAACCAAAATCAAGCTTTTTTCGATAAAGCAAACGATTTGTTCCGACAACTTCGGACCAGATTAACCCCTTTGAATTAGCCGATCTTACAAGATCGATCGGGCGGGCTGGTTGGGATTAGCGGAGAAAAGAATTGCTGAGAGATAGATTCTACTATTTGGTCAGGACGAATGAGTGGCTGTGAAGCATGCTCCGGAGGAGATTGACCCTTCTCCGAGTCAGTCCAGTCAGAAAGGGGAGGGCCCGCTGTCGTCACTGTATTTCGGGAGTTTGAACACCATCCCATTTTAACCAAAAATACAACCCTGTCAAAGATATCTAACCTTCCTTCCTTATGAGTAGAAATCCAATCCCGTTTTGTCTTTTTTTTTTCATAGCATAAAAAGAAGCCAGCCGCTTATATATATTAGAATATATATAAAATATCTATATATATATTATTTTATATTTTTTTTAAACCCTTCTTCCGACCTTTTTTGAAAAGCGCATACTTTCTCTTCCAAAAATGACCTCTCCAGTCGGGAAAGGAATGAGATATTTACCTAAGCAAGCTACCTTGAACGGATCCCACCTTAGTCCCAAGACGTTGGTCTCTAAAAGTAAATGCTTGAGCTTGAGTGAGAAGGGCCTCCTCGCTTATTGACTTGAACCACTGACCTTGAGAACGAACCTATAGGACAAAAGGAACTTAACTAAGGGCATCTGACAAAGAGCAAACAGCTTCTCTCAACTACTTGACTTGAGTCCCAGTACTGAAAGACGTAACTTCAGGAGTTTCCCTGAAAGAATAGTAAGGCTGGATGGAATGAAGGGGAAAGGTTTACAAAAAAATCAATCAAAGGAACCAAAACATAAAGAGAAGCCTAAGCTCTAGGTCGATGTGGTGTAGACGAGCCCCAGGAGCAAAGCGTTCTTGCTCGTTCCTTGGTTGGAAAGGGCAGAGTTCCATTTTTTGGGTGGGTCTAGAGCGAAGGAAAGAGATGTGTGGCAGAGGGCAGTTGAGGCGTCGAACGAACATGTTTGAGTATGGATCGTAATTGAGCGAAACATCTGCTCATCGAAACCTAGCCCAACCTACAACAAGCGAAGGTCTTGACCTGGAAGGATCGAAGAGAGCGCTAGTAGATCGAGCTGTAGGTGCATGGACTTGGCTAGTGAAGCACAAACCACTCATCTTTCCATAGAGAGTGCTAC